AAAACCTTCTGATATCATCTGAGAAAAAAAATGAGAATAAAAAAGATTGTTGTGCCCAACGAATCGATTTTGGTTAGAATAATTAACCGAATTAATTAAATAATTCTGTTGATACATTCGAATAATTAAACGTTTCACAAGTACTGAACTAGATTTATTGTCATAACCAAAAATTTCCACGGGTTCGTAAAAAATCGAATCGTTTAAACCATGATCATGAGCAAACGCATAAATATACTCCTGAAAAAGAAACGGATATAGGAAGTGTTGTTGCCGAGATCTATCTTTTTCTAAATATCCTTGTAATTCTTCCATTTACATTTCTACTTGAGCCAGAGGCAGGAGGTTTTTCTTGGTTTATCAAATGATACATACATAGTGCAATATGGTCAGAACAGGGTATTATGTATTGTATTATGCATATAGTATAGTAAGAAAAAAATATATACCCCGGAAAAGAAAGAGGGAGTCCAATCAACAGATCTTTTTACCTTCCTTTTCTATCCAATTGGTTTATGTTCGTTATAATTACAACAGGAGAAAAAATCCTTTATTTTTGCAACCCAATCGCTCTTTTGACTTTGGAATAAATTCTCTTTATCAATATACTGTTTCTTCTACACATCCGTCTACAATCCATAATAAAGAATAATTAGGATTCTAAAAAAAAAGAAAAAATCAATGGTTCACTCACAGGAGAACCCACTCTTTCCCGCATTAGGCCCTAATTCATTTTTAACATCTAATTAGATCGGGTAATCATTCCAATTAAGAACATAAGCTCGTTGCTTTTTATTTTACCAGAATTGGAGCCATAGAGCTCTATCCATTTATTCACTAGACCCAACTGTAAATGTGAATTTCTTTTGTCCCCTTCCAAAAATCAAAACAATCCTTTGGAACTGTAATGATTCGGTAAGGATAAACTCAAAGTTCTACTTTAACTTTGACTTTCATTTCAAATTAAATAAATTAATAAAATAGAAAATCTAATAAAATAATAAATTGATTTTATTACGACATGCTGTTTTTTCCATTCATTACCCTTGAGGATCAGTCGTGGTCTTATAGACTATACCAATAGTCTGGACGAATTCGTTGCTTCATCCAAATGTGTAAAAGATCATAGTCGCACTTAAAAGCCGAGTACTCTACCGTTGAGTTAGCAACCCGGATAAATAGGGTATGTAGATATGATCGAAATATAAAAATCAATTGAGTTGCACTGCACGACCCTATCAAAACATTGAACTAGCAACACATCGAAAAGAAGGATTTTCTGATCAATTAGAAACACAAAATACCAAAATTAGCAGATCGGATTAAAAATATTCCTAATCGAAATGTAAAAATTATGACAGACCACCCATTTTTTATCAAATTCTTTTTTGATTTTCCCTAAGAAAATACATCTTGTATGAGAGTAAATGCAGCAAGGCAAACCCATCATTTGAGTGAAGGAAACAAAAAAACCAATATGGGGTGGGGATAAACAGCCCTATTTATCTACGATCGAATTATATTTGTTCGATACACCATTGTCAATATAAAAGCAATGTTGAGAAAGTAAATCAAGTAAATAAAATAAAGACTTGTGTTGGATTGGCACAACATAAATAAGAAATTGGAATGGGAAAAATTAAGGAAAAGGTAAATAAAAAATCCCCGGTTTATTCAATCAATAAAAGTACGATAAGCAAGCTTAACCCCTTGTTTGTTGTTAAATTCAATTCCCCCACCAAAATATGAATAAAGCAAGAAAAAGGAAAATGGTGTGTAAATAGAAATAATTACACAAGGATAGATACTAGTTACCCTTCCCTACTTTATTTTATTTATTTAATAATTTTTTCCTTTAATTAACTCAAAGTTCTTTCTTTAAAGAATTCTGCCTTCTTTAAAATATCATAAACAGTTCCTGTAGGTTGAGCACCTTTTTCAAGGAAATATAGAATAGCAGGAACATTTAAATAAGTTTGATTCTTTATCGGATCGTAAAAACCTACTTTTCGAAGATCTCTTCCTTCTCTTCGGAATCGAACATCAATTGCAACGATTCGATAGATGGCTCATTGGGATAGATGTAAATAAACAATGCCCCCCCTAGAAACGTATAGGAGGTTTTTTCCTCATACGGCTCGAGAAAAATGATTCCAATTTCTGTATATAATAGCAAGTGGATCCATAAAATAATGAATTTTACTATAATTTGAATTGAGTACTTTTTTCTTCTTACTTACAGAAAAAGGAATAAATCTCATTCATACTCATAACTCAAGTTGGGTAATTCTGACAAGAAAATCCTTAGACATTTATTGAGCCGTCTCTAAACTCTTTTGTTTGTCTCATTTCGAATCTATTTTTATTCCTCAGTCTGATCCAATTGTTGAGGCAATTGAAAATAGTGTTTCCTTGTTTCGGAATCCTTTATCCTTGCTTTGTGAAATCATTGGGTTTAGACATTACCTCGGGGATCCTTATTCCTTTCAAAATGGCAGCAACATACCTTTTTTGTTATTTCTTTCTATATAAATAGAATACGAATGATTGATTCCCTTGTGATACACTTTTCATCGAAATAGTTTTACCAATTTCTAAAAATTTTACTTTTCAAACTTGTTCTGAATTTGAACCTTTCGATTTAGAATTTATATATAGTGAGGATATACTTACAGAGTTGGTCTAACTTATTGATTTTCACTAACCCTAGATTCTTTCCCTTGAAAAATGAATCAATCCTTTCTTCTCGAGCTTCATCATGTACTATTTACTTATAACCCAACACAAATTAGGTTCCGGGCAGAACAGAACAAACTATGTCGAGCCAAGAGCATCTTCATTACTATAGAAGATGGCGGATGTAAAAATCCACAGCCGACCATGTCCTTCAAGTCGCACGTTGCTTTCTACCACATCGTTTCAAACGAAGTTTTACCATAACATTCCTCTAATTGAAATTTCAAAGCGGTATGGAATTGATTCAATATAAAATCATGAATAGTCATTGGTTCAACCGGTATATAATATTTCTATCTACGGATAAATAAGTATTTATCCGGATAAGGGTCAGCAAGGATCAAATTTATTTAATTTAACCCCATATTCTATCATATGAATTGAATGAAAATAAAGATATTCAATTTTAACCACATTTGACACTTGATTCTGTTTGTGAGAAACCAAACGAATTCTCAGATATGATTCTTAGAACTATTCTGAAAATTAATAAGAAAAGATTTTTACCTTTAACAAATTTTTGTTTCATGTGGAATGCAGTGTGATACCATCTTTCGTTTCATGAAAAACGATCTGGGACGGAAGGATTCGAACCTCCGAATAACGGGACCAAAACCCGCTGCCTTACCGCTTGGCCACGCCCCATTTTGATTTCTATTCGATATTAATCAATACTAATATTGGTATTGGTTATTCGTCAATCCCAACCCAAATACACAAAAACATATGGGATATTTTGTTGCTAGGATTCAAGACATGTAGATATAGAATCAAAAAAATTCATTGATCATTACATAGAATTCAATTAAGATATTGTATGAAAGTTGAATTCCTTATATTCTCATTTTAGAATGATAATGGGGGGAGAGATTTTTTATTTGGGAAAGTCCGAACCGAAGAAAAAGAAGGATTTCTTGATCTGCCTTTTTCATTTTTCCCTTATAAAAATAACTCAAAATTATCTAATCCACAAGAACGAAATGCTTGTTATGCTTAATATCTTTAGTTTAATCGGTATCTGTCTTAATTCTGTCCTTTATTCGAGTAGTTTTTTCTTCGCCAAATTGCCCGAAGCTTATGCCATTTTCAATCCAATTGTAGATGTTATGCCTGTCATACCTGTACTCTTTTTTCTCTTAGCCTTTGTTTGGCAAGCCGCTGTAAGTTTTCGATGAAATCCTTAATACTCTGCTAAATTGATGATGTATTTGATAAAAAAATTATAAAAATTGATAAGATCAGATAAGTCTTACATTACGAACCCTCGATTCAAAAATAGAAATTCTTGTATATTGAATGAATAACCGCAGCGATGAATTTGGATCAGCCTTTTCCCCGTTCTGACCTTCCGGTGAGTATGGACTATTAGGTACTCCATAATACCTAACTATTGATATGACAAGAAATCTCGGGTAACGAATGAATCAAAATCTTATTACAAAAAAATTCGTTTTATTTTTCATTTTTTGGGGTGTCAAAACAAAAAAATGGTATATGTGGTAAAAAATAGGCAATCTATTCCCCTTTTTCAAAAAAAAAAAAAATGATCTTGGAGATTGTGTAATGCTTACTCTCAAACTCTTTGTTTACACAGTAGTGATATTCTTTGTTTCCCTTTTTATCTTTGGATTCTTATCTAATGATCCAGGACGCAATCCTGGACGTGAGGAATAAAAAATTTATAGTTTTTTTTGCTTTTTTATAAATTAATTCTTAATAATCTTATTTGTTTCATAGGATGAGAATCTTTTCGAATTCGAAAATACCAAGTGATCAGAGAAAGCGGAAAGAGAGGGATTCGAACCCTCGGTACAAATAATTTGTACAACGGATTAGCAATCCGCCGCTTTAGTCCACTCAGCCATCTCTCCTAATTCCAAATTTAAAATTTGTTATGTGATGTAACACGTGAAATAAAGATTGATAAAAATCCACCTTCTTCTCTTTATTTTATTTTTTCATTTGATTTTTTTTTTAATCTTATTTAACTTTATTATTATTATTTATTTTATTATATTATTATATTATTAAAATAGAAATTCGAAATATTCTAAAATATTCTAATAAATAATAGAAATTTTTAAAATAGCTATTAAAATTTAAACTTAAACAAAGTATTTAATATTTAGATAAAATAATTTAAATAAAATAAAAGTAAAGGTATATATTTATACTAAGAGGTATATATTTATTATAGTATAAATATATTATGTATAATAAAATATGTAAAAATAATAAAAATAAGAAAAAGATAGAAAAAAGCA